GGTTAAATATATTGGATTTTTTAGCATTGAGAAACTTAGCAACAAAACAGCAGAGGTTTTTAGGCTAATTTTTTGGAAATATTTATTGTGATGGGTCGATATGACACGTATATATATATATATAACGCGGATGGCTAACCCATATTTCAACTTGTTAGCTGGCACGTTCTCGAGCCTTCCTTGGTTTCGGGGTTTGACAAGGAATACAGGATTCTGTGAGCGTAGGGGGTAGGGGGGTTTGTCGCGCAAAAGCCAAAAAGGGGGGCATATATATAAGGGTAAGTTGAAGAAAGGATAATATGTTATGCACTTGATAGAGTAATATGTAATTCTTAAGTTATGTCTTTTAATAATGAACCTAGTTTAATTCATGCAAGGAAGGACACCACCTTAATATATCATTTGTGTTTACACTCTGAAGTGCAAAGTGAAAGGCAACCAAAAAAGAGAACCCCTATGCATATAAATGAACGCCCGGCATGTTGGGTAACGAGGAGTATGTAATTACACCATTAATCAGATGCCAGTATAATTAATAAAGGGTGGAGTCTTATAAATATGGACCTGAAATAGGAACCAGATGCAAGGAATAATTCACAGTGTGCAACCCCCACATTTTGTGTCCCTGATTCTATCATTAATAGTATGCCTTATATGAACCGGTTGGTGGTCTCTTACTACATTAATATGTTTAAACTAAACCTTAGTTGTTTATTTCAAGGAAAAATGTGAGAGCCATATGTAGGGGAAAAACCTATTTCCCAGCTTAAAATAAATTATTTGTGAGTTTTAACAATTTGCGTATGTACGTCTTGGACGTTAGTACTTGCTTTTAGGTTAAAATAAATGAATGGTGATAATACATATATATGTACTAACACAGTACATATATCATGTAACCATATAGGTTACTGGCAGAAGATAGTTTAACTTAGAATTCTGGCTTTGGGAGCCAGGGGTGGGAGTTAAAATCTCTCTTTTCTGGGCGCTAGGAGGGGGTTTAACCCTCGATCTTCGGATTACAAGACCGATGCTTTCAAGCTAAGCTACTAGGGCAAGCTCATTTCAATGCTTTATTCTCTACTCATCCTGCCAGTGGGACAAGAATGAGGAAAAGTGCAAAGTACAGAACTGATGCGGCTTGGCCAATTACAATATATGGATGTTCTACAGGCATGCCTCCAATTCATGTTAAGATAAGTATATCTGCCACTAGGGTTCAGAATAGAAATTGGGTCATAGGGCGGAAGGTTAGTCCTCGTTGTTTTGAGGTGTGTAGAATGGGCACGACTAGTAGCACAAGGATACTAAATAATAGTGCGAGGACCCCTCCCAGTTTGTTTGGAATAGACCGTAGGATGGCATAGGCAAATAAGAAATATCATTCAGGCTGGATATGTGGGGGAGTGACCAGGGGGTTCGCTGGGATAAAATTCTCTGAGTCACCTAATAGGTTGGGAGAGAATAATGCTAATGACGTGAGGGCTAATAGTATTAGCACGAAGCCAAGAAGGTCTTTGTATGAAAAGTATGGGTGGAAAGAGATTTTATCCGCATCAGAGTTCAGGCCGGCCGGGTTGTTTGACCCGGTTTCGTGTAGAAACAGTAAGTGTAGGATGGTTGCGCCGGCGATAACAAAAGGCAGGAGGAAGTGGAAGGCGAAGAATCGTGTCAGTGTTGCGTTGTCTACCGAGAAGCCTCCTCAGATTCATTGAACAAGGGTGTCTCCCATATAAGGTACTGCTGACAATAAGTTTGTAATTACTGTGGCGCCTCAAAAAGATATTTGGCCCCATGGAAGTACATAGCCGACGAAGGCGGTTATTATAACTAAAAGGAGTAGGACTACACCAGTATTTCAGGTCTCTTTATAAAGGTATGACCCATAGTATAGGCCTCGGGCAATGTGTATATAAATACAGATGAAGAAGAATGATGCCCCATTAGCATGTAGACTTCGGATAAGTCAGCCATAATTAACGTCTCGGCAGATGTGGGTTACTGATGAAAATGCGGTTGAGATGTCGGAGGTGTAGTGTATGGCTAAAAATAATCCTGTGAGAATTTGGGTAATTAAACATAATCCTAGGAGGGACCCAAAGTTTCATATTACTGAAATATTAGATGGTGTTGGGAGGTCAACCAGTGCATCGTTAGCGATTTTTATTAGGGGATGGGTTTTTCGTAGGCTTGCCATTATTGTTCCTGTAGTTGAATTACAACGGTGGTTCTTCAAGTCATTGGTCTCAGTTAAAATCTGAGCAGGAATTATGACCTATCTTGTGTTTTTATTATTAGTAGCTTTAATTGTGGGGCTAATTGCCGTTGCGTCTAACCCAACGCCTTATTTTGCTGCTTTAGGTTTAGTAGTGGCGGCGGGAGTTGGGTGTGGGGTATTAGTTGGTTGTGGGGGGTCTTTTCTATCGCTAGTTCTGTTCTTAATTTATTTAGGAGGAATGCTTGTGGTATTTGCTTACTCGGCAGCCTTAGCTGCTGAGCCCTTTCCAGAGGCTTGAGGGAGTCGTTCGGTGGCTGGGTATGTCCTAATTTATGTACTAGGCGTTGTCTTGATAGCCGGATTATTTTGAGGGGGGTGATATGAGGGTTCTTGAATAATTATTGATGGTCTAAAAGAGTTTTCTACACTGCGGGGGGATGTTGGTGGTGTAGCTATGATATACTCATCTGGGGGTGCGATATTGGTTATTTGTGCCTGGGTACTGCTTTTAACACTGCTTGTGGTACTGGAGCTCACCCGGGGCTTGAGTCGTGGCAGTCTCCGGGCAGTTTAAATAAGGACTAAGAGGACTGCTAAGGTTATGGTTAAAAGGAAGATGGTTAGATACGTTTTAATTATTCCTAGTTGGATATCATTCAGTATTTTTGCTATTGTTACTTGGGCAAGTGCTAGTCCTTTTGGCCCTGTAGTTTGAAATCATGTTTGATCAAGCTTGGTGGCAGCCGATTGTCCTAAAGTCAGGTTGGCTTTTGGGGAGAGTCGGTGAATTAGTGCAGGGAAATAGCCCAGTATATTTGAGAAGTGGTGTGTAGGAGCTGTAGGGGTAGTTTTAATTTGTTTATTAGTTATGGCTGCAAGTTCTATAGCAATTAAAAGTCCGATGACCGTCACGATAAGGGCTGCTAGTTTTAAGGCGATGGGCATTATCATAACGGGTGTTTTTAAGGGGAGGAAGTTATATGTAATTACAAGCCCTGCAACAATGCTTCCTCAAGCAAGTCGTTTGATGGGGTTAATCACTAAGGGGTTATTTTCGTTGATAGGGGATAATGGTAAAAATCGAGGGGACCCCATGGTTACAAAATATACGACCCGGAAGCTGTATACTGCGGTAAATGAGGTGGCAATTAGTGTTAGGGTTAGGGCTCAGGCGTTAAGATAAGAGGTGTTTAAGGCCTCAATGATAGCATCCTTTGAGAAGAATCCGGCTAGAAATGGAGTACCTGTTAGTGCAAGGCTACCAATTGTAAGGTAGGCCGAGGTGGCGGGCATGAGTTTGTGGAGACCCCCTATTTTTCGAATGTCCTGTTCGTCATTGAGGCTGTGAATAATTGATCCTGAGCATAAGAATAATATAGCCTTAAAGAATGCGTGTGTACAAATATGAAGAAATGCTAGCTGTGGTTGATTTAGTCCAATCGTAACCATTATTAGTCCAAGTTGGCTTGATGTTGAGAAAGCTACAATTTTCTTGATGTCATTTTGGGTTAGGGCGCAAGTGGCTGTGAATAAAGTGGTTAGTGCTCCTAGGCACAGGCAGATTGTTAGGGCTAGCTTATTGTTCTCTATAAGGGGGTGAAGGCGAATTAGTAGGAAGATCCCGGCAACAACTATGGTGCTAGAATGAAGTAGGGCCGATACTGGTGTGGGGCCCTCTATGGCAGAAGGGAGTCAAGGATGTAGGCCGAATTGGGCCGATTTTCCTGTTGCTGCAAGGATGAGTCCTACTAGGGGGATTGTTATGTCAAAGTTTTTTGATAAGAAGAAGATTTGTTGAATTTCTCAGGAGTTTAGGTTGATCGCGAATCAGGCTATGGCTAAAATTAGCCCAATATCCCCGACGCGGTTATAAATAACAGCTTGGAGGGCCGCCGTGTTGGCGTCTGCCCGTCCGTGTCACCAGCCGATTAGTAAAAAAGACATAATCCCTACTCCCTCCCAGCCAATGAATAATTGAAATATATTGTTGGCTGTGACGAGGGTAATTATAGCTACCAGAAATAAGAGCAGGTATTTGAAGAACCGGTTTATGTATGGGTCCGAGTGCATATACCATAATGCAAACTCTAAAATTGATCAGGTAACATATAGGGCGATGGGGGTAAAAATAAGGGAGTAGTGGTCAAATTTAAAGCTGATGTTTGCGTCGAATATTTGTGTATTCATTCACTGTCAGTTTGTGGTAACACTTTCTACCCCTTGATCAAGAAAAATTATAAGTGGTAACAGGCTAATGAAAAATGCGGTACTAACGGCAGTTTTAACATGTGTACCCGCTCATTGTGGCTTTTGGGGCTTTGGATTTAGTGTCATTAGTAGAGGGAATATAAGGACCGTGAGAACTAAAATAAGTGAGGATGACATGATTAGGGCTACTAAATTCATAGTTCCCGCTTGGATTTGCACCAAGAGTCTTTGGTTCCTAAGACCAATGGATGAACTGTTATCCTTCAGGAGCGTAAGGAAGCCGAGGACTTTAACCTCGGTGCATAAGGATTAGCAGTACTTACTGATGTCTGTCCTTCCTTGGTGAGTAAGGGGGTTTTAACCCCCGTCTTTAGAATCACAATCTAATATTTTGATTAAACTATACTTACTAGTAACATCAGCCTCATATGAGTTCTGGCTTTGTCACAAGGAGAATTACTGGAATAAGGTGAAGGGCTATTAATAGGTGTTCTCGGGTGTGGAAGGGGGGCAGTTTTATGATATGGCTTGGTGCTGGGCCGCGTTGAGACATTAAGAACATGTAAAGGGAATAGCTTGCGGTGATTAATGTTCCTAGTCCTGTGAGTGCAATGGTTCAGGGGGATCAGTTAAATAGGGTTGTAATAATCATGAGCTCTCCTATTAGGTTAGGGAGGGGCGGCAATGCTAGGTTGGCTAGGTTGGCAATAAATCATCACACTGCTGTTAGGGGAAAAATTACTTGTAGGCCTCGAGCAAGAATTATGGTTCGGCTATGCGTTCGTTCATAGGCCGTGTTGGCCAGGCAAAACAACATAGAGGATACTAGACCATGGGCGATTATTAAAATGATTGCCCCTGAGAAGCCTCACGGGGTTTGAATCAAAATGCCCCCTGCTACAAGTCCTATGTGGCTTACAGATGAATAGGCAATCAGTGATTTAAGGTCAGTCTGTCGTAGACAAATAGACCCGGTCATAACGATGCCCCACAGCGCTAAAATAATAAAAGGATAAATTAATTCTTTAGAGAGGGGGTCTAGCATAATCATCATTCGTATTATCCCATAGCCTCCAAGCTTAAGCAGAACAGCTGCTAGTACTATAGATCCCGCAATAGGGGCTTCTACATGTGCTTTTGGTAATCATAGGTGTACCCCATACAGTGGTATTTTTACTAGAAAGGCAATTAAACAACCCGCTCATCAGATTTTATGGCCTCAGGAGTCAAGCAATATTGGTTGGGCATATTGAATCACTAACATGGATAAAGTCCCCGTAGATTGTTGGAGTAGGAGTAGAGCAACTAAAAGTGGTAAGGAGCCTGCTAAGGTATAAAACAGAAAATAGGTGCCTGCGCTGAGGCGCTCAGTCTGATTTCCCCATCGGGTAATGATAATAAGGGTTGGGATAAGCGTGGCTTCAAATATGATATAGAATATGATAATCTCTGTGGCGCCGAATGCTATAATCAAGAAAGTTTGGAGTGAGGCAAGAAGTATAATATAGAGGCGCTGTCGGCTGACTGGCTCAGAATTGACGTGATTCTGGCTGGCTAGAATTATTAAGGGAAGGAGCCAGCACGTTAATACCAGAAGGGGGGTAGAGAGAGGGTCTGTTGCTAAATATAGATTAGATGTGGCTCATCCAGTCTCTGACGTTCATTTAAGCCATGAAAGGCTAATAAGGGCAATTGAGAGGCCATGGGCAGTTGTGGCTGTCCATAACCATTTAGGGGAGGTTAGTCAAATTGTTGGGAACAGCATGATTGTGGGAACTAACACCTTTAGCATTGTAGAAGATTAAGGTTCTGTAGCCGGTCGGTACCGTGGGTGCGGGCTGTGGCTACTAGGAGTGCAAGGCCTGTGCTTGCTTCACAAGCGGAGAAAGCCAGAAGTAACATAGGTGCGGTAGAGAAGCTTGTTGATTCAAATTGCATTGCTCATAAGGCTAGCGCAATAAATAGTGAGAGTATTATTCCCTCTAGGCATAGTAATGCGGAGAGAAGATGTGTGCGGTGAAATGCTAGTCCTATAAGCCCTAGAATAAAGGCTGAGCTAAAGCTAAAATGTACTGGTGTCATAAGGGAGTCGTGGACTTAAACCACGATCTTCTGAGCCGAAATCAAAGGTCTTTTTTGGACTAACTCCCTATTCTGCCCATTCTAGGCCCCCCTGGGTTCATTCGTAAATTAGTCCGAGGGTTAGGAGAATTAGAACTGTGGTAGCTCAAAAGAATGTTCCGGTTGGGTTGTGGAGCTGATCTCCTCAAGGCAGGGGAAGAAGGAGAGCAATTTCTAAGTCAAATAAGAGGAACAGAATTGCCACTAAAAAGAATCGTAGTGAGAAAGGTAATCGGGCGGATCCTAGTGGGTCAAAGCCGCACTCGTAGGGCGAGAGCTTCTCTGCGTCTGGATTTATTTGTGGCAGTCAGAAAGATACAACTGCTAAAATTGATGATAAGGCTGCTGTAATAGCGAAGATAGTTGTAATTAGGTTCATTATCTTTCCTTGGGGTTTAACCAAGACTAAATGATTGGAAGTCACTTGTACTAACTTTAATACTAGAAAGATATGAGCCTCATCAATAAATTGATACGTAAAGGAATAATCATACTACGTCAACGAAGTGTCAGTACCAGGCAGCGGCTTCAAAGCCGAAATGATGTTCAGATGTAAAGTGGTATTGAATTTGGCGGAGAAGGCAGACGGCCAGGAAGGTTGACCCAATAATAACATGGAGCCCATGGAAGCCCGTGGCCACGAAGAATGTAGAACCGTAGACACCGTCTGCAATTGTAAAAGGCGCTTCGTAGTATTCTATTGCCTGAAGGGCAGTGAAGTAAAATCCTAGAAGAATTGTGAGTGCTAGGGACTGAATGGCCTGTTTTCGTTCACCTTCTATGATGCTGTGGTGGGCTCAAGTAACTGTTACGCCAGATGCTAGTAGTACGGCTGTATTGAGGAGTGGGACCTCGAATGGGTCTAATGTGGTAACTCCTGTGGGAGGTCAACATCCCCCTAGTTCAGGTGTTGGTGCCAAACTTGAGTGGTAAAAGGCTCAAAAGAAGCCTAGGAAGAAGAATACTTCAGAAGTAATAAATAGAATTATTCCGTAGCGCAGGCCTTTTTGTACTGGTGGGGTGTGATGGCCTTGAAAGGTTCCCTCTCGAATAACATCACGTCATCATTGAAATATTGTAAGAAGCAGAAGAATAAGGCCAAGGGTTATTAGTGTTACTGAGTGGAAGTGAAACCAGATTGCTAGGCCGGATGTTATTAGTAGAGCACCGACGGCTCCGGTTAGTGGTCATGGGCTTGGATCAACCATATGATATGCATGTGCTTGGTGGGCCATTAAACGTTCTCTTGCAGGTAGAGGCTTAGGAGCAATACAAATACGTAGGCTTGAATTATTGCCACCGCAACCTCCAGAAGTGTTAAGAGGAAAAGGACGGCGGCGGTTAGGATGGCTACTGTTGGTATTAGGGGTAATAGTACAAATACAGCGGTGGCGATAAGTTGAATTAATAGGTGACCTGCAGTTAAATTGGCCGTAAGCCGGACTCCTAATGCCAGTGGTCGGATGAATAGGCTAATTGTCTCGATGATAATTAACACAGGGATTAAGGGGATTGGGGTTCCCTCCGGTAATAGGTGGCCGAGAGCAACTGTTGGTTGGTTTCGTATTCCAATAATTACTGTTGCAAGCCATAGCGGCACAGCAAGTCCTATATTTAATGATAGTTGTGTTGTGGGTGTAAAGGTGTATGGTAGAAGGCCTAGTATATTAATTGTGATAAGGAATACTATTAATGAGGCCAATAGTAGGGCCCATTTATGCCCCCCTGTATTTAAGGGCATTATTAGTTGATTGGTAAATCGGTTAATAAACCACGTTTGAATAGTAATAAGTCGATTGTTTATTCATCGGGATGGGGGTGTCGGGAATAGCACTCACGGGAGTGCAATTGCAACGGCAATAAGTGGGATCCCCAGGAAGGACGGGCTTGCAAATTGATCGAAAAAGCTTGCTATCATGGTCAGTTTCAGGGCTCAGTCTTATGTTTTTCTTCACTTATTGGAGCTGGTTCGTTTGGTGCTGTGTGGTTTAGGATTTTGGTCGGAATAACGGTGAGGAAAACGACCCATGAAAATACTAGAATTGCGAATCAGGGGTTGGGGTTAAGTTGAGGCATTTCACTAGAGGTGGTCGGTAGTCACCAAACTTTGGCTTAAAAGGCCAACGCTTTGTCCAATAATTAGCTTTCTAGTGAGGCGTCTTCTAGTATTAATGAGGATCAACTTTCAAAGTGCTCTAGTGGGACGGCTTCGACTACAATAGGCATAAAGCTGTGATTAGCCCCACAGATTTCAGAGCATTGTCCATAAAATACACCTGGGCGTGAGGCGATGAAAGCAGTTTGGTTCAATCGTCCGGGAACTGCGTCTATTTTTACGCCTAAAGACGGGACGGCCCAAGAATGTAATACATCTTCGGCTGATACTAGCACACGGACTGGTGATTCTATTGGAACTACTATTCGATGGTCTGTTTCTAGGAGCCGGAATTGGCCTGGTGTGAGGTCTTGGGTCGGAATTATGTAGGAGTCAAATCCCAGGTCCTCGTAGTCTGTGTATTCGTAGCTTCAGTACCATTGGTGTCCTATGGCTTTAATTGTTAGGTGGGGATCATTAATTTCGTCTATAAGGTATAAAATACGAAGGGAGGGGAGGGCAATTAAAACTAGAATGACAGCCGGTAAGACTGTTCATACAATTTCGATTTCTTGAGAGTCTAGAATGTATTTATTGGTAAGTTTAGTTGAGACCATTGCAACAATAATATAAAGTACTAAAGTGCTAATTAGAAATACAATTATTAGGGCGTGGTCATGGAAGTGAAGAAGTTCTTCTATAACGGGTGATGCCGCGTCTTGGAATCCTAGTTGCGTGGGATGTGCCATTAAATCTTGGATAAGACATGCTGGGATCTAACCAGCAATTTCACCTCGACAAGGTGATGTAATATTCATATTTTACTAATGTCTCTAGAAGAAAGTGACAGAGTGGTTATGTGACTGGCTTGAAACCAGTACATGGGGGTTCAATTCCTCCCTTTCTCGTTAGTTTGATTGAACTTGCACAAATGCCGGCTCCTCAAATGTGTGATATGGCGGGGGACAACCGTGGAGTCATTCTACGTTTGTTGTAGTTAGTTCTACTGAGGATACTTCTCGTTTGGCAGCAAAGGCTTCTCATAAAATAAAGAGAAACATAATTACTGCCACTAAGGAAATAAGTGATCCAATAGATGAGACTGTATTTCACAGGGCATAGGCGTCTGGGTAATCAGAGTATCGCCGTGGCATCCCTGCTAGGCCTAGGAAGTGTTGCGGGAAGAATGTGAGGTTTACACCAATAAATATTACCCCGAAGTGGATTTTTGTTCAAGTATCATTTAGGGTATATCCTGAAAATAGTGGGAATCAATGAACGAAGGCTGCCATGATGGCAAATACAGCGCCTATTGATAACACATAATGGAAATGAGCAACTACATAGTAAGTATCATGAAGAACAATATCAAGAGATGAATTGGCTAGAACAATCCCTGTTAGTCCACCCACTGTAAAAAGGAAAATAAAGCCTAGGGCTCATAATAGGGGGGTCTCTCATTTAATAGAGCCGCCGTGAAGTGTAGCAAGTCAGCTAAATACTTTTACACCGGTAGGGATGGCAATAATTATTGTTGCAGATGTAAAGTAGGCACGGGTGTCTACGTCTATTCCAACAGTAAATATATGATGGGCCCAGACGATGAATCCAAGAAGGCCAATAGCCATTATAGCTCAGACCATTCCTATATAGCCAAATGGTTCTTTTTTGCCGGCGTAGTAGGCTACGACATGCGAAATAATACCAAATCCGGGTAAAATTAAAATATAAACCTCTGGGTGGCCAAAGAATCAGAACAGGTGTTGGTATAAAATGGGATCTCCTCCCCCTGCCGGGTCAAAGAATGTGGTGTTAAGGTTTCGATCTGTAAGAAGCATTGTAATTCCGGCAGCTAGCACTGGTAGTGATAGGAGAAGAAGAACGGCTGTTACAAGTACGGCCCATACGAAGAGGGGTGTTTGGTATTGGGAAATGGCTGGGGGTTTTATATTAATAATTGTGGTAATAAAATTTACTGCCCCTAAAATTGATGAGACACCTGCCAGGTGTAGTGAGAAGATTGTTAGGTCTACTGACGCCCCCGCATGGGCTAGGTTGCCTGCGAGTGGGGGGTATACCGTTCACCCTGTCCCAGCGCCGGCCTCAACGCCAGAAGAGGCTAGCAGTAGAAGGAACGATGGAGGAAGAAGCCAGAAACTTATGTTATTTATTCGTGGGAATGCTATATCAGGTGCGCCAATTATTAGGGGGACGAGTCAATTTCCGAATCCTCCAATAAGAATTGGCATTACTATAAAGAAAATTATAACGAAGGCATGGGCGGTAACGATAACATTATAAATTTGGTCATCGCCTAGGAGTGATCCGGGTTGGCTTAATTCGGCCCGAATTAGGAGGCTCAAAGCGGTTCCCACCATTCCTGCTCAGGCACCGAATACAAGATAGAGGGTACCAATGTCTTTGTGATTTGTAGAAAAGAATCAGCGTGTAATTGCCACAGGTAGGGTAGCCGAGCGTTCAGGCGGTGGGTTGTAGCCCCGAAGACAGAGGTTTAAGTCCTCTCCCTATCAAAGCCTCGTGGTGAAGTGTCACGTTGGATTGCAAATCCAGAAACGCAGAGTAATACCCTGCCGGGGCTTTTCCCGCCTTACTAGGCCGCGGCGGGAAAAGTAGATGGATGCTCGCTGGCTTGAGCGCTTAGCTGTTAACTAAGAGTTTGTAGGATCGAGGCCTTCCCATCTAGAAAGGCCTTAGTTTAACAAAAACATTTGATTTGCAATCAGAAAATGCAAGATAGACTCTTGTAGGTCTTATCAGGGGCTAGAAGATTTTCACTTCTGCTTAGAGCTTTGAAGGCTCTTGGTCTAATGTTATCCTAAGCCCCTAGGTGACTAGCATTACAATGGCTGGAGTTATGGGGAGAAGGCCCAGTGCTAGCGTAGTAGTTAGGGCCAGGGGGAGGGGGGCTTGAGTTGTTTGAATCCGTCAGGGGGTAGCTGAACTAACAGTATTAGGAGAAATGGTGAGTGTTATTGCATAGCAGAGTCGTAAGTAGAAGTACAGGCTGAGGAGGGCTGCGAGAGCTATAACTGTGGCGGTAAGGGGGAGGTCCTGCTTCGCCAATTCTTGCAAAATAAGCCATTTTGGTATAAAACCCGTAAGAGGGGGCAAACCTCCTAATGATAGTAATACTAATGCAGTGGTTGCTGTTAAGATGGGATTTTTTGATCAGATAATTGCAAGGGTGCTAACTTTTGTGGCGGAGGAGATTTTTAAGGTAAGGAAGGCCGCGGATGTTATAAAGATGTATGTTAGTAGTGCAAGGAGGGTGAGCTGGGGGGCATATTGGACAACAATAATCATCCAGCCTATATGTGCAATTGAGGAGTAGGCTAAGATTTTCCGGAGTTGGGTCTGGTTTAGCCCCCCTCAGCCACCGATTAGTGTGGACAACAGGCCCAGGGTTGTTAGCAGTAGGGGGTCGACAGCTTGGGCTGTTTGAATAATGAGAGCAAGTGGAGCAAGCTTTTGTCAGGTGGACAAAATTAGTCCGGTTAAAAGATCTAACCCTTGTAAAACTTCAGGTATTCAGAAGTGTATAGGTGCTAGCCCAATCTTAAGCGCTAGGGCGGCGATGACTATTGCGCTGGCAATGGGGTTTGATATATTACTTATGTCCCACCCCCCCGTGATTCAGGCATTGGTCATGCTTGCAAACAGAATTATAGCTGCTGCGGTGGCTTGGGTTAGAAAGTATTTTGTGGCTGCTTCCACCGCGCGGGGGTGGTGGTGCTGTGCTATTAGGGGAATAATTGCCAAAGTATTAATTTCTAGCCCCATTCAAGCTAGCAATCAGTGGGAGCTAGCAAATGTTAGGGTGGTCCCCAACCCTAGGCTGGATAATAGGGTTATAAGTACGTAAGGGTTCATTGATGGAGGAGGGATTTTAACCGTCATGTTCGGGGTATGGGCCCGAAAGCTTAATTAGCTGACCCCATCTTAGAAAGTGGTGTAGAGGAAGCACTAAGAGTTTTGATCTCTTGGGCATGGGTTCGATCCCCTTCTTTCTAAGAACTGAGGGGATTTTAGCCCCTATTAGCCACTCTATCAAAGTGGTCCCTGGGCATTCGGGCACAGTTCCGAGCTAGAATTGTGGCGGGAGGCCTGCTAGTGCAATAGGAAGGGAAATGTGTCATAATACGAGTGCTAGTGTCAGGGGAAGAAAATTCTTTCATACTAGATGCATAAGTTGATCATACCGAAATCGTGGATAAGAAGCTCGGACCCATAGGAACACTACAGATAATAATGCGGCTTTAATTATTAGGCCAATTGTTGTTAATTCGGGCATGCCCGGGAAGTGTGATGTCCCCATAAATAACACGGCGGATAGGGTATTTATTAATAAAATGTTTGCATATTCGGCTAGGAAAAACAAAGCAAATGGCCCCCCTGCGTATTCTACGTTGAAGCCTGACACAAGCTCTGATTCACCCTCTGTTAGATCAAATGGTGCGCGGTTAGTTTCTGCTAGGGTTGAGATATATCATATCGCGGCGAGGGGCCATGCAGGGACTAGTAGTCAAATACCTTCTTGTGCCGTATTAAATGTCTGGAGAGTATAGCCGCCAGAGAAGATAATTACTGAGAGGAGAATAAGACCGAGGCTCACCTCATATGAAATTGTTTGGGCGACTGCCCGGAGGGCGCCAATCAGTGCGTATTTCGAATTCGATGCTCATCCGGACCCAAGGATAGAATATACTGCAAGGCTTGATAAGGCTAAAATAAATAGGATCCCTAAGTTAAGGTCAATTACGGGGTAAGGTATGGGTATGGGTGCTCATAGTGTCATGGCTAGGGTTAGTGCAAGGATAGGGGTAGCTAAAAATAGGAAGGGGGAGGAAGTAGAGGGGCGGACGGGTTCTTTAATAAACAGTTTTAATCCATCGGCAATAGGTTGTAGTAGCCCATAAGGTCCAACCACATTAGGGCCTTTACGTAATTGTATATATCCTAATACCTTTCGCTCCAGGAGGGTTAGGAAGGCTACGGCTAATAGGACGGGTACAATATAGGCGAGCGGGTTAATTAGGTGGCTCATTAGGGTGTTTAGCATAAACTGGGAAGAGGATTTGAACCTCTGATTTAAAGGGCTTAGGCCTTTCGCAATTTACCATGCTCTGCCACCCCAGTATGTCCTTATCTTGAACGGCAGGGGTTTTGGCCCTCCCTTTACTTAATTTATTTGTTTTCATTAATTTGGGGCGGGGCGTGCCTTAAGTATAGGCCCCTCTTTTCCAATCCTTTCGTACTAGGAAAAGTAGCGTTACAGATAGAAACTGACCTGGATTACTCCGGTCTGAACTCAGATCACGTAGGACTTTAATCGTTGAACAAACGAACCCTTAATAGCGGCTGCACCATTAGGATGTCCTGATCCAACATCGAGGTCGTAAACCCCCTCGTCGATATGGACTCTGGGAGGGGATTGCGCTGTTATCCCTAGGGTAACTTGGTTCGTTGATCGACCTCTGGGGTCGGATCATTTTTGGTCAGATATTCTGCGGCTTATAGATGTTTCTATTAGCTTTAGGGGTTTGCCCCAGTCCACTCGGAGGCTCGTTTTTCCTCCGCGGTCGCCCCAACCGAAGGTAAAATTTTATTTGCCACTAAGTTCTTACTTTTTATGGAGTTGTTTAACGTGGGTAAATTTGTACCTTAAGCTCCAAAGGGTCTTCTCGTCTTGTATAGTCATACCCGCTTCTGCACGGATAGATCAATTTCACTGACTTGGTGGGGGAGACAGTTAAGCCCTCGTCTAGCCATTCATACAGGTCTCTATTTAAGAGACAAGTGATTGCGCTACCTTTGCACGGTCAAAATACCGCGGCCGTTGAACCCGTAGTCACTGGGCAGGCTGGACCTCCTATACTCAATTCAGTTGCAGGAGGCGATGTTTTTGGTAAACAGGCGAGGCTTGTGTTTGCCGAGTTCCTTTCCCACCTTTTAGTCTTTCCTTTATAAAATGGCACTCCAGTGTGGGGTTAACGATTAGTTTAATTGTGAATTCTTCTTGATATTTTTGTTGTTCACATTACCCTCTTGGGTTGGGTTCGTTAAGTTCCAGTGGTTTGTCCGATCTGGTTTACACTTGTGCAAGGAGAAGTGCAGGTCTTCTTGTTACTCATTCTAGCATAATCTCTCCCATGGGGGCATGGGTTGATCTGATATAATTAGGGGAATAAGATTTTTTATCGGTATAATAAACTTCTTTCTGTCTGAGCTTTAACGCTTTCTATTTAGGTGGCTGCTTTTAGGCCCACTAAAACAGTATGTTTTATATATTATGATCTTTATCCTCCTGTAAAGGTTGTATCCTTTGTTAAAAGGGCTGTACCCCTTTCAACTAACTCTCATATATCTCCCTTAGTATCTTAATAATATACATGTTGATTTGGGGCGTATGAGGCTGAACTTCTATCCACTTCTCAGACAACCAGCTATCACCAGGTTCGGTAGGTCTGTCACTTCTACCCGGAGCTCTTCCCACTCTTTTGCCACAGAGACGGGTTAGCCCTAAATAATATAGGCTGTCTCGGGGTAGCTCACCTGGTTTCGGGGTTTCAAACTAAAGGTCTCTTTGCTTGAGGGTGCTGGCTAAATCATGATGCAAAAGGTACAAGGTTTAGTCTTTGTTTCTTAGTGCTTATATGGGTTGTTTCATTTCTCTTTCAGCTTTCCCTTGCGGTACTTTCTCTATTGCTTTAGGTCGAACCTTTTCCGTCTCCCGTACTCAGGTAAAAAAATGGTTTAGTTTATGGTGTTAGGCCATATTTTGTTATGAATATTGTTGAATTATATCAGTAATCAAGCTAGCTGTTTGGCTCAGGGCGACCCAACTTGCATGGATGTCTTCTCGGTGTAAGTGAGATGCTTGACTAACTCAGCCACGCCCTGAATTTAATCCAAGTGCACCTTCCGGTACACTTACCATGTTACGACTTGCCTCCCCTTGTCAGCGCTTTGGTGTTAAGTATCTTTATTGCATTTTGACAGGGGAGAGTGACGGGCGGTGTGTACGCGCCTCAGAGCCGGGTTCAAAAGGACACTCTGTTTCCTTTTTACTACTAAATCCTCCTTCAAGCACTATTTCATGTTGCATGTCCGTAGTGTTCTATAATAGAAAATGTAGCCCATTTCTTCCCGCTTCGTACGCTACACCTCGACCTGACGTTCTGGGTTGTGCCCATTTTGCTTACTTTTATTGCCTTCACAGGGTAAGCTGACGACGGCGGTATATAGGCTGGGGTGGCTAGAAGTGGTGAGGTTTAACGAGGGTTATCGGTTCTAGAACAGGCTCCTCTAGGGGGGTCTAAGGCACCGTCAGGTCCTTTGGGTTTCAAGCTAATGCTCGTAGTACCCGGGCGGATATCTAATTGTAGTTGGACATCTAGGTTTATGGCTGAGCATAGTGGGGTATCTAATCCCAGTTTGTTTCTCAGCTTTCGTGGTGTCAGGTGGGCTCTTCTAAAGCTACTTTCGTATATTGGGCTTCGGACACCTAGAAGCGTATGACAGCCAAAGGGCCATTTGGCTTTATTGTTTGCTTTCCTTAACCACCCTTTACGCCGTTGTACTATCAACTAGGGCCTCTCGTTTAACCGCGGTGGCTGGCACGAGTTTTACCGGCCCTCTTAACCCTGACTGAGTCAAGTTTTCACTCATGGCTTAATATTTATCACTGCTGAATTCCCTTGGGGGTGTGGCTTGGCCAGGCGTCTTGGGCTAAAAATTTGTGCCTGATGCCCGCTCCTCGTCCCCGGGCAGGGGATTAAGGGCGTACTCACAGGACTGCGGAGACTTGCATGTGTAAGTTGGGTTAGAGCTGATAATAAGGTCAGGACCATGCCTTTATGCATGCGGAGCTTCTCAGGGCCCATCTTAACATCTTCAGTGTTATGCTTTGTATTAAGCTACGCTAGC